TTATAACAAAGTTTTCGTATTGTTGATTCCTTGGTGTAGTGCTTCTTCCCCTATGCTGCCTATTGGTACTAGTGGAATAGGATTGACCTAAAATATAGAACCCATAGGTGTAACCTTTCGCTCAATACTCAAATTAACAATTGAAGCATCCGAGGCTGCATCAATCGAGGATACACGACAGAAGGAATTGTTCTATCTTCAAACTCACCTTCACCAAGCGTAGGTTTATTTCAATAATTTTCTTCTTTCTATCCCGAATCACATATCTTTCTCATAATACTGAAGTCTAAAAAAAGAAGAAAAAAGAATCAAATCGCACCATCTCTGTAATAGGTAAATGCCTTTTTTTCTCCTGAAGTTGTCGGAATTATTCGTAATAGAATATTGGCTACAATTGAAGAGGTCTTATCAATAAAATTTACATTTATCCGAGATCTAGGCATAATTAGCAATCCTTTCTATAATCTATAATTAGAATTCTTTTCATTACCCTTCGGGGAAAATGATCCCACAAACAAAGGAATTGTACAATACGAAATAACATAAAACAGACTAATTCTAAAAATGTGGACCTTCCGCTCAAATTGTCCCATTTTGTTTGGACAAGGAGAGATATGAAATATTTGAATCAGATTGGATTTCATTACAATTTCGTAGTATACCAATGAACGGAACTATTACTATTTTATCTAAGATTTCATCTAAGTTGAATAACCAAGGACTTTCTTTTACTACGGATTTTTATAACTCGAGAAGTTTTGATTTGGTTATGATCCAAAGAGGAAAAAGAATAATTATTCCATGATAAAATAGAGTAGAGTAACCATCCGTTTTGTTTACATGACGTGTATACGTCATGCCATACAATGGAAATAAAAATCCATGGGATGATTCATGAATTTGTAATAGATCCATGGGGTAGCTGATGAGAGAAGTTGGTGTTGAGAAATAGGAAATTGGAAAGGAATTATTCCTATGGAACCATTGATCGGTCATACCTGTACTGCAATAATATGAATGACTCGCTATTCACTCGATTTCTGGTCAATAATAAGATTATGTAGGAGAGATGGCCGAGTGGTTCAAGGCGTAGCATTGGAACTGCTATGTAGGCTTTTGTTTACCGAGGGTTCGAATCCCTCTCTTTCCGTTTCTGTTAATTCACCAACGTGACCGACCACAATGTATCCAATCAAATAACAACTGATACCATTATTCCATCAATAAGACTATTATTTGATAGAAATTCTCTATTCCTAATTACATTACTGCGGTACGTAAAATAAAAATATCGGAAAGAGCAAAAAAGAAAAAAAAAATCCTACTGCGGATCTATTTGTAATACGTGAATGAGAAAAATGCGGATCAAGGCCCTTAGATCTATTTACTTCGTCGAAAAGAGGGCAAAATTCTCTGAATCTTTCTTTGTTATTTTCGTTAGGTTCAAGTCTGGCGGGAATAATATTCTACAACTAACAACTCATTTATTTTCAAACCGATCCATTTACTATCTATTATTTGATTTACTAATCCTTTATATTGGAATGAGTCAATAGTCAAATGTTTTGGCAATTCCTCGGGAGGGGGTGAAGCAATATAATTTTGAATCAGAGCTTTCGATCTTTGTTTATCCTTCGTAGTAATAATATCTCGGGGTTTGCAACGATAACTTGGTATATTCACTATACGACCATTAACTAAAATATGTCTATGGTTAACTAATTGCCTAGCTCCAGGAATGGTCGAAGCCATACCCAATCGAAAAAGGATGTTATCCAAACGCATTTCAAGTAGTTGTAGTAAAACCTGACCTGTTGACCCTTTGGCTTTTCCAGCGATATGTACATATCTAACTAATTGTCGCTCCGTCAGACCATAATGAAAACGCAATTTCTGTTTTTCTTCTAGACGAATACGATATTGCGATCTTTTCCCAGAACGCAATTGGGTTTTAAGATCACTTCCGGATTTAGGTCTTTTACTAGTTAGTCCTGGTAAAGTCCCCAGACGGCGTATTTTTTTGAAACGAGGTCCTCGATAACGAGACATAAAGACTCCTTTTTTTTTTTTATTATTGAAATTTCATTTTACAGAATAAATCTTAAATTAAGACTGAATTAAAGGATAAACAAAGCAAAGCTAAATTTACTGAAGTATTACAAAGTAGAATGAAATGAATTCTATTAATATCCGGATTTTTTGTATATGAAGTTGAGGCTCCGTTTTATGATTTGTTCTGTAGAGATCTAATTGCTCCAATCCATTTTTTATTCATAGTTACAAGTTACCACGACATAATAGATCGGTGATCCAACATTTTGAGAAAAGGAGAGATTATCAATCATGGAAAAATCGATAGAGAAAAAAAAAGCCAGCTATCGGAATCGAACCGATGACCATCGCATTACAAATGCGATGCTCTAACCCCTGAGCTAAGCAGGCTCACATAACAGAAATAGAAATAGTATAACAAATAGAAATAGTGTATAGGAATTCAGGAAACTGCTGGATCTTAGCTTAGGGCTATTAGCTATTAATTTAATATGAACTATATAGTTCATAGTTCTATTGTTATATCTATATCATTAGATATATTAGTTATATCTAATATTATTAGTTATATTAGTTATAACTAATAATATAGAACTAGATATGACTAAATAGAATTAATAGAATTCTATTTTTCTAATAGATATATTTCTAATAGAAATATATGACTAATTAGTATATGACTAATTAGTAGAATTTTCATTCTATCGTATTAATGTAATTAATTAGTATTTATACATTCTATTCTTTTTTTATACATTTTTTTTATATTTAAATATTTATACATTATATTTATATTTTTGAATATGTATATATATAATGATAATTAAAAATTATCAATTTTGATTATAAAAATCTAATTATTTCCTAATATAAAATTTATTTATTTCTTAAAGTAAAGCAGTTATAGCAATAATTATAGCGTATAGCGAGCGGATCGGTCCTAAGAAAAGATAAGATAAGGATAAAGATACAATCCAAATTAAAATGAGACATTCTTCTGGTTTCATTCGGAAAAGGAAGAGATAGGACGAAAAAAAAAAAAGAAGAATGAATATCGACCGTTCCAGTATTCCAAATCGCACTGTAAAAAAGAAAGGGAGGGAGAAACATATATATATATGGGATATATCTATCCATATTGAATTGCGGATACATCAATGATAGAATCATTTCTGATTGAAACAAGGTTTATCCAATAGAAATAAACTGATATAGGATCGCCAAAAAAATCAAATAGCAGCATACACTTTTTCGATATGGGAATCATTATCTAATGAATTCAACGGTTCCAAAATAAATGAAAGAGATGGGTGGAATTCCAACTGGATCTTGGTCTCAAATCAAAAGGGGATATGGCGAAATTGGTAGACGCTACGGACTTGATTGGATTGAGCCTTGGTATGGAAACCTACTAAGTGGTAACTTCCAAATTCAGAGAAACCCTGGAATTAAAAATGGGCAATCCTGAGCCAAATCTTTATTTTGAGAAAACAAGGGTTTATAAAACTAGAATAAAAAAAGGATAGGTGCAGAGACTCAATGGAAGCTGTTCTAACGAATGGAGTTGACTACGTTGTGTTGGTAGCTGGAATTCCTCTATCGAAATTACAGAAAGGACGGCCCTATATAATATATCTAATACGTACGTATACATACTAACATATCAAACGATTAATCACAACCCGAATCTATCGAATATATATATGAAAGAAAAAATTCAGAGTTATTGTGAATCCATTCCAATCGAAGTTGAAGGAAGAATCGAATATTCAGTGATCAAATCATTCATTCCAGAGTTTGATAGATCTTTTGAAAAACTGATTAATCGGACGAGAATAAAGAGAGAGTCCCGTTCTACATGTCAATACCGACAACAATGAAATTTATAGTAAGAGGAAAATCCGTCGACTTTAGAAATCGTGAGGGTTCAAGTCCCTCTATCCCCAACAAAAAGTCCATTTTACTTCCTAACTATTTATCCTCTTTTTTTCATCAGTGGTTCAAAGAAAATTCACTATCTTTCTTTCTCATTCACTCTACTCTTTCACAAATGGATCCGAAGAGAAATCTTTTGATCTTATCCCAATTTGGATGGATACGATACCTGTACAAATGAACATATATGGGCAAGGAATCTCTATTATTGAATCATTCACATTCCATATCATTATCCTTACATTTATTAGATAAAATTTTTTAATACTTTACTTTATTTATACTTTACTTTATTTAGATTTAGTCCCTTTAATTGACATAGATACAAGTACTCTACTAGGATAATGCACGGGAAATGGTCGGGATAGCTCAGTTGGTAGAGCAGAGGACTGAAAATCCTCGTGTCACCAGTTCAAATCTGGTTCCTGACACATGAATAATATATCGGATAGATATTCATACAAATTAATCGAGACAGATCAGGATATATATTCGTTAATAGTCAAGAGCATGATACATACTTATTCATCTAGCGTATAGATATATACCTCCATTTTTAGAGATGGGTAAAATATATATATATATGTATGGTTATGGTAAAGAACTAAAGTGGGATTATGTTCCCTTTTTTTTTGTTTCTTTTTTCTTTCTTGTTTGTTCATATTGTGCTTTCTCTCACTCAAAAAGAGTGCTAAGTCTTCATATATATATATATATATAAAAAAAAACTTAAAAAAAATATAGAGGGGTTGAAGGATAGGAATAGACGGGATGCATTTCAGACACAGTACAAATAAAATTCAATCCCTTTTTATTTCGGAATTTCGCTTTTTCTTTTATATTTATTCTATTTCTTCACTCTTGCTTACGTTACTTTCTGAGGTCTGTTTAAGTGATGTGCGCGGTACAAAGTTCATGGTGCAGAACTCTTTTGATTCATCTTTTTGTTTCTGCTCATACAAAATAGATATTATCTTTTACAAATTCGGGAATAGCAATGAAGCCTTTTTTAG